CTTTTATGGTTCATATTCCGGATTAGGTTCATCCCTATAGTAATTGGATGAATTGAGTTGTAGACATGAAAGCGTAGGAACTCAACGGGATTCCCTTCTTTGGTTGTTTGATTCGAGGGGAAAGGACCCGTTGGGTTCTTAAGAATCAGAGTCTTTTTTGCATCTAAATTACAAAGTCGATTTATTTTTCTGTTGTTTCAAAAAACTCCATTCTATTTTTTCTATTGATTCAGAACACCTGTTCTTAATCTTGATAGTATCTAAGGGTCCTTTCCAAGTTAGGGAATCACTCAATTTACTTGATTCTATCTAATCTATTTTCTATTTTTATAGATTAGATATCGTCCAAATACTTTCTATACTTTAATACCCTATTTATAATCCCCTATTTATTTTGATTTTACTATCATTTTAATTTTATTTTAGTAGCTCAGAAAAATGGAAACTTTTTAGAAGTTGATTGAATAAGTTCTATTTAATCAATAAAAGGAAATTCCTTCTTTTTTTTGTTTGTCCACTACTTTCTTTTTATTGGACGTAATAAATTGAAAAAAAAAGTTCTGCTACATCTGGAAAACCGAAATCAAGACTAGTAATTTTTGACGAACAGGATCAAAAATCATTACTCTTTCGACACAAGAAAAGGAATTTTCTAAACTCTTTTCTTGTGTCGAAGACTAGGAAGACGAATAATGCCTCCTTAAATTGTTTGTTCCCCACATTTCTAATTTCTAGTTCGTTCTATTTGCCGCTTACTTATCTATCCCAATTTGATTTTAAATTGAATAAAATGGATATCTTTTAGAGCATTGAAATCTGGCAATAGTAACATAGTCGTACCAATTCAATTTGGCTAAAAAAAAACAAAGAAAGAGGTGGTAAAGTCATAAAGTCAAATAAAATAGTCTTCTTCAAACAAAAAGCTACCTATTCTATTATGACTAGGAATGCGGTACAGGGGATTTAACGAAGCTTGTGGAAAAAGAGCAAGTGAATAAAAGGTTTTCAGAATGTCATTTTTTTTATCATACATAATTGACAACAAGAAGAATAATTTTGTTATTTTTACGAACCTTATGTCGATAAATCCGGGAGTCTAGAAATTCATTTCGGCCAATTGAACCTTCTCGAACTGTTTCTTTTTAAGAACCAAAAAGATTTGTGCCAAAATAACAGATCCCAAGAAGAACAAAAGACCTTGGACACGTAATGGATCTTGAAGTACTATTTCGGCATCTCCCTGTCCAAATCCACCCACATTAGGATTACTCGTTAATGGTTGATCAAATTTTATGGATTCACCCTCTGAAACAAGAAGTTCTGGTCCTGGAGGGATAATATCAACCACTTGACGTCCATCCGATGGATCTGTTATGGTTATTTCATATCCCCCTTTTTCTTTTCGTATGATTTTACTTACTATACCCGCTCCCGTAGCATTATAAACTGTATTGTTACTCTTGCTTCCGTCGGGATAAATCTGACCCCTTCCCCTATTTCCTCCTACGTATATAGGATATTTTAAGAAGTGAACATCTTTCTTAGTAGCGGGGTCGGGGGAAAGGATAGGAAAAGTGATTTCACTATATTTCTGACCAGGTACAGGCCCTATCACAAGAATATTTGTTTTATTGGGGCGATAACTCTGAAAAGATAAATTCCCTATCTTTTCTTTCATCTCGGGAGAAATACGATCGGAAGGGGCTAACTCAAACCCCTCCGGTAAAATAAGAACAGCCCCTACATTCAAACCACCCTTTTTACCATTAGCAAGAACTTGTTTCACTTGCTTATCATAAGGGATTCGAACAACTGCTTCAAATACAGTATCAGGAAGTACCGCTTGTGGAACCTCAATATCCACGGGCTTATTAGCTAAATGGCAATTGGCACATACAATACGCCCAGTCGCTTCTCGTGGATTTTCATAACCCTGCTGCGCAAAAATGGGATATGCACTTGAAATGGATGGGCGAGTGATGATATATATCATGAGCGATACGGAAATAAATCGAGTAATCTGTTCCTTTATCCAAGAAAAAGTATTTCTAGTTTGCATGGCCTACTCATTGATCCAAAAATTTCTACAATAAATTGGGTAGGTTACTAGTCTAGTTCCCTATCCACGATTCTGCTATTTACTGGAAGTATTTTACTGGAATACTTTATTATGAAAATAACCCGGATAGAATGTTTTTAATACTTATGTAGAACTACATAGTAAGAAACATTCTAAGTGGATTAGATTCATATTGGTGAATCATTTATCAATCATTCATTGAATGATAAATAACTACAAGTGACGGAGATACACGATTTAAATAACGGAAAATCCAATATTTAAAAATCGTATCGAGAATAACTGGAAAGGTGGAAACAAGACCAGATATAATTTGATCATTATGAATAAATCCAAAATCTTTGTAGACAGAACCAATCATTAGTTCCCAACCGTGGGGTGAATGAAATCCGATACATAAATCGGTTAATAAAAGAATCAAAAAAGCTTTTACTGTATCACTTAAATTATATAGGAATTCCTGAGCCCAAGAGTTAAGAATAACAAGTTGTTCATTACCTAAAATAGAATAACCACTTAGAATAACAAAACAGATTATATTTGTCGAAAGGTGTAAAATCGTATGGATACGAGCCTCATTGTGTATCTTGATTAATTGGATCGTTTCTTTGTGCATTTCTATAGGAAGCTTTTGTAGATATATCTCGGAGTATTCCTTAATCATTTCGTCCAAGACGAGGATTTCCTCTAATTCTATAAACTTTTCTAGAATACTTTTTTCTTGAATATCATTCAAAAAAATTTCGGATCGACCGGTATTCGCCCAATTAGTAATCCAAGATTCCATACTTTTAGTCAATGAAAGAGAAATCCACCAGGGCACAAAGAATATCGATGCAAGATACAAAAAGGGAGGGAATGCTTTCTTTTTCTTTTTTGCCATTTTTCACCTGTGAAATTTGAATTTACCCACTTCATTCGTCCACGAATATTTCTTTCAAACATGAGTTATAGACAAAGTATCAACTCTATGAATCCATTTTATTTGCGATTTTGTTTGAATCTAGAATCAATACCGAAATAGATTAAGACTCTACTTCGAATTTTACTGAAGAAATAATCAAAAATATTGTTTCCAGATATCTCAATTCATTAAATTCCAAACAAGTGTCTCCTTTCAATGAATGACCGAAAGAAGTACTTTAAAGAATGAATATTCTTGAGATTTTGAGACGAAAGAATTACTTTTCAATAAAAATTTGGAAAAAATTCCAACGGTTCCCCATAGCCAATAATAGAATAATTGGGGGAAAAAAGATACAACAAAAATGAGCGACAAAACAAGACAGAAATGGGTCCAGTTATCATTTTTAAGAAAACCCGTGATTGTTTAGTAAGGAACACAAACGAAAGGATAAAAAAAAGGGTCGATTGATAAAAAGGAAATAATTGACAAGATTTATTTGCATCTAAAGTATCACTTCCAACAAACATTGGAAAAAAAAAAGAGAAATCTCTTTCTTTTGAAACTTTAGTTAGGTTATAGAAAAACAGGATTCTTTCATCTTTGCCTCCGGCTGAGAAAGCATTCCTCAGTTCCCTTTTCTCAAAAGACTTCAATTGGTACGCGCAAGAAATAGGCCAATTCTGCGGCTTTTTGTTCAATTTCTCGTGGAGTCAAATTCTCATCAGTACGGGTCAACGGAATAGCCCCCCGGCCTCTGATGTCCATATAAAGGACACGACGAGCATAAATCCCCTCTTTAACTTCTATTCTAACGGATTGAATATCTTTTAGACGGAATCGAAGGAATATGCGACGATTTTTTCCAGGAAATCCCCAACGAAAAATACACACCATTTCTTCCTTTCTATCGAAAAGATCATAACCACTACCTACATTCCAGGAAATTGTACACCACAAATAGGAACTAATAAAGAGACCCGCGATACCGTAGAAAGACATTACGATACCTTGTGGAAAAAAAATAATTTGCTGAGACGGAACAAAAAATATCAAATTTCTACCAAGATAACTGGAAGTTCCAACTAATAAGAATCCTAATGAACCTAAAAAAACGATAAGGGCCCAGCAAAAATTACTTAGTTTTCGAGATCCCGTTATAAGTTCTATCCATATATGTTCTGATCGCCAACTCATACTTGATCCGATTGCATTTTATTAGAATTGAGAGAATACCCCAAATTATTTTGACTGTACTTTTTTTGTTTCCGAAGGAACTCTCATCAACTAGCACTAGTTTTATGTGAACTAGCACTAGTTTGATGTGAACCTTTAGGAGTAATTCATCAAATTGGTTAGATCTAAAATAATAACATCCCCTTCATATGGTCCCAATATACATATTGATATACATATAGCTCCACCAACTTTACATTTTCGGCCTCCAGTGATCCTGATCTATTTGAAACTAGCTAGAATTCATTTACCCATAGATCGTTTTCTGCAAGCAGAAGAGCTTTTTCCTCTATGTTCGGCGGAAATAACATGTTATACCATATTTCCCGAAATAAATATCTGTGTTATGCTACACGTCTAAGTTTCAAAAAAAAAAAAACGGATAAGAGAAGATTGGGTCCCCTCAGATCTAAACAATCTTGTTTTTTTGAACATGAAGAAATAAAGAAGCCATTGCAATTGCCGGAAATACTAGGCCTACTAAAGGCACAAAAATAGAGGGAAAATTGAAAGTTGTCATACAAAGGGTACCTCGATTTACTATTTGTACCTGTTTATTTTTTTTTAATATCATATTTTATACTAATACTAATTATAATTAAGAATTGTAATTATTAGGAATTCGTAGTTAAGTTATTAGTTATTATTAATTAATTCAATTAATTAATTCTTAATAGAGATCTAAGTATCTATATATCTAAGTGAGTATATAGAATAAGTCCAAGGAATGTAGAACTAAATAAATGGACTTATTCATCTTTTTCCATGAAAGATACGTAT